ATGTTAATCGTAAATAAGAAGATTGTTTACGAATAAAAACTAAGAAAAATTCCCATTCAAATACATAAGAATTGTATAGGAACCGAAATAATCTTTTATTTTCTTTTGAAAAAACGTAAATAGATTTATTCTGAGTAATGAGAAGACTATTCAAATTATGATATTCGTGAAGAAAGAACCGCAATAAATGTAAAAAAGGAACATCTTGAATCCAGCATTGAAGAATTTGAACCAAGATTTCCATATGTATGGGATGAGGTATTAGTATATCTGAGACATAATTTAAATGTGATAATTTGTCCTCTAAAAAGGGAAAAATTGAATGAATTGATCGTAAATTATGATATTTTGGTATTTCTTTTTCTTCGAAATAAGATACTAATCGCAACGAGAATGGAATTTCTACAATAATTGCAAAACTTTCTGATATCATTTGAGAATGAAAATGAGAAAAAAAAAAATTATTGTGGTTGTATCCAACGAATCGATTTTGATTAGAATCATTAACCAAAGAAATCAAAAAATTCTGTTGATAGATTCGAGTAATTAAACGTTTTACAAGTACTAAACTAGATTTATTGTCATAACCAAAAACTTCCACAGGTTCGTAAAAAACCGAACCATTTAACCCATGATTATGAGCAAGTGCATAAATATATTCCTGAAAGAGTAGCGGATATAGGAAGTGTTGTTGCCGAGATCTATCCTTTTCTAAATATCCTTGTAATTCTTCCATTGACTTACATTTTTTCTACTTGAAACAAAAACAGTAGGCATTTCTTGGGTTATCAAATTATACATAGTGCAATATGGTCAGAACAAGGTATGTATTATGTACAAAAAAATATATATACCCCGGAAACAGAAAGTCCAATCAACAGATCTTTTTCCTCTCCCCTTCTATCTAATGGGTTTATCCTCGTTATAATTATTAGAGGTTCAAAAATCTTTTATTTTTGCAACCCGATCGCTCTTTTGACTTTGGAACAAATTCTTTTTGTCAGTATACTGTTTCTTCTACACATTCGTTTCCAATCTATAATAGAGAATAGTTAGGATTTTTGAAAAAATAAAAAAAAAAGAATCAAAGGACCACTCACAGGAGAACCTTTTCCCGCATCAGGCACTAATTTTTTTTAACGTCTAATTAGATCGGGTAATTATTCAAATAAAGAATAGAAGCTCGTTGCTTTTTTTTTACCAGAATTGGAGCCGTAGGGCTCTATCCATTTATTCACTAAACCCAACTGTCAATGTGAATTTTTTTTGTCTTCCTCCTAAAATAAAAAAAAAATTTGGGAATGATCTGGTAAGGATTGACTCAGAATTCTACTAAAAAAAAATAGGAATCTAATAAGAAATTAAGAAATTCCATTTTCTTCTTATTATTACGACATGCTGTTTTTTCCATCCATTACCTTTCAGGATCAGTCGCGGTTTTATAGACTCTACCAATAGTCTGGACGAATTCATTGCTTCATCCAAATGTGTAAAAGATCATAGTCGCACTTAAAAGCCGAGTACTCTACCGTTGAGTTAGCAACCCAGATAAATATGATTTGTAGATACGATCGAAATAAAAAAATAAATGGAATTGCACTGTACAACTACGTCAAAACATTGAACTAACAAGAAATAGAGGAAAGATTTTATGATCAATTCTAAACACCAAAATAGCAAAATGAATGGATCGGATTCAAAAATAAAAAACAACGGATTCCAAATAGAAATATCAAAATTTACAGACCGCCCATTTTCTCAAAATTTTTGATTTTCGTTAAGAAAATACATCTTGCATATGTATAACAGTAAATTCGGCAAACCCATCATTTGACTGAAGTAAAGGAAAACAAAATTAGGGGTCGGAATAAACAGATCCGCTTATCTACGATCGAATTATATTTGTTCGATACAACATTGTCAATATGAATGGAAAACAAATTCAATTTAATTAATAATTAATTAAGTATTGTATTTAAGTATTAAGTAAATCAAATAAGAATTCGTGTTGGATTGGCACAACATAAATAAGAAATTTAGATGAAAAAAAAAAAAAAATAAGGAAAAGGTAGAGAAAAAGTATGAATACAACAAGAAAAGAGCAAATTTTGAGTAACTAATTGCCCAAAATAGATACTAGTTACCTTTTCTTTTTTATTTATTAATATTAAAAGAAATTTTGTTTTTTTTTTTTTCTTTATGAAGGTCTTTCTTTAACTTTAAATAATTCTGCCTTCCTTAAAATATCATGAACAGTTCCTGTAGGTTGAGCACCTTTTTCAAGGAAATAACGAATGGCAGGAACATTTAAATAAGTTTGATTCTGTATCGGATCGTAAAAACCCACTTTTTGAAGATCTCTTCCTTCTCTTCGGGATCGAACATCAATTGCAACGATTCGATAGATCGCTCATTGGGATAGATGTAGATAAATAATACCCCCTAGAAACGTATAGGAGGCTTTCTCCTCATACGGCTCGAGAAAAAATGATTCTAATATTTCTGTATATTCTGTATATAATGGCAAATAGATCCATAAAATCATGAAGTCGACTATAATTTGAGTCGTTTTTTGTTCTTACTTACAGATACAGAAAAAAAGAAATATCATTCGTACTCATAACTCAAGTTGGGCAATTCTGAAAAAGTGCGAAGGTAACTCTTTAAACATTTCTTGAGTCGTCTCTAACCTCTTTTGTTTGTCTCGTCTCGAATCTATTTTTCTTCTTCATTATAATAAAATTAAATAAAATTATTGAGACAATTGAAAATAGTGTTTCCTTGTTCCGGAATCCTTTCTCTTTACTTTGTAAAATCATTAGGTTTAGACATTACTTCGGTGATCCTTATTCCTTTTCAAAATGGCAGCAACATACCTTTTGTTTTTTGTTATTTCTTTCTATGAATAATACGAAAGATTTATTATAATACACTTTTCATTTTAATCGAAAAAGTTTTACCAATTTCGACAAATTTTACTTTTTTATTTTATTTCAAACTTGTTCGAATTTTAACCCTTCGATTTCGATATTGAGGATATATTTACAAAGTTGGTCTAACTTATTAATTGTTACTAACCCTAGATTCTTCCCCCCGAGAAATGAATCAATACTTTTTGTTCGAGCTCCATTATGTACTATTCCTATTTACCAACCCAACACAAATTAGGTTCCTAGCAAGAACAGAACAAACTATGTCGATTCAAGAGCATCTTCATTCCTATAGAAAATGGTGGATGTAAGAATCCACAACGAATCATGTCCTTCAAGTCGCACGTTGCTTTCTACCACATCGTTTCAAACGAAGTTTTACCATAACATTCCTCTGATTAAATTTCGAACCGGTATGGAATTGATTCAATATGGAATCATGAATAGTCATTGGCTCAAATGAAACAGATTTCTAAAAAAGACGAATAAACGCGTTTACTTAAGTCTTATTTACATCTTCAACAGATTGTTCGGGATGATGAATCATAAAAAGGATCATCCCCCCTTTTTTTTTTTCGAATACATAAATGAAAAAGTAATGAAAAAGTAATGAAAAAGTAAAGGCCTTTACTTAATAGAATAATAGAATGGATTTTCCATTCCGGAACAAAATAAGTTAGTAACCAAATATAAGCTATTCCGATGACTCGAAAAGGTCGGAAGTCTCTCTATAATATAGATTTTTCACACTTATTCAAGTACCAAGGGTTCACAAAAATGAAGATTCAAAATTCTTTCTTTCATCTGAAAGAGAAAATCAGAATCAAGAATAAGAGGAATCTAATCTTTTCATATCCATCATATACAACGAACAATTGTTACTGGGAGTAATCATGGATATTTAAAGGATCACAGATCCTTTTGACTTAACCAAGGGAAGGGGCTGCTGTTACTGAAATAGAACAATACAATAATAATACATAATATCTATTATACAGCATACAGACCTATTTTGTTTTACTTCAGATTCAAGAATCTTTCCTCCAATTCCATAAAAATGGAATATATCAATTTTCATCCATCCAATCATTACATTATATTGATTTCCAATTATTCAATTGAATAAGCTAAAATACAAAAAAAGAAAATGGGATCCAGATCAATTTATTTTTCCTATTTTTTCCTTAGAAGTTTTTAGACGAACGATGAAATGCAATTAATACAAAAAACTACGTAATCTTTAGTCTCCACATAAAGTGTGGAATTGGGATACACCATTTATTTTCTTTAGGCTTTCCTTGGGGAATGGAATAGAAAAAAAACCTTTTTTTTCTATTTCAATTAAGAATGCACCATGTGCGAATTCCCATTTCACGGGTATGGAACACAAGGTTTCCCTAAGTAACTAACTTCAATATGAATATGAGTATGAGCATACTCTGAATGGGAATGATCCACCTCCAATTCTTTTTTGAATTCAAAATTCAAAGAAATATTTTGATTTCTACCCGTACATTGAATTCAGAACAAAGAAGGGGTTGGGTCACACATTATATATATCCAATATCCAAGCAAGATTAAACAGAAAATTGTTAAAGAGAAGAATCTTTCGTTTCTGATGGAGACGATCTGGGACGGAAGGATTCGAACCTCCGAATAGCGGGACCAAAACCCGTTGCCTTACCGCTTGGCCACGCCCCATTTAGATTTATATTCGACACTAATAAAGACTAATATTGGTATTGGTCATTCGTCAATCCCAGCCCAAATACATATGAAATACATTGTTGCTAGGATTCAACACATGTAAATATAGAATCACAAAAAATTATTGATCAAATTATTGATCATTACATAAAATTCAATTAAGATATTGTACGAAACTATAATTCCTTGTATTCTCATTTGAGAATGAAAGGAAAGATTTTTGATTTGGGAGAGTTCGAAGAAAAAGAAGGATTTTTTGACCCGCCTTTTTATTTTTCCTTCATAAAAAGAACTCAACCAAAATCCAATTTTCTAATCTACAAGAATGAAATGTTTGTTATGCTTAATATCTTTAGTTTAATCTGTATCTGTCTTAATTCCACCCTTTATTCGAGTAGTTTTTTCTTCGCTAAATTGCCGGAGGCTTATGCCTTTTTCAATCCAATCGTAGATTTTATGCCTGTCATACCTCTACTATTTTTTCTATTAGCTTTTGTTTGGCAAGCTGCTGTAAGTTTTCGATAAAATTTTGAATACTCTGCATAATTCATGATTTATTCGAAAAAAGAAATTCTAAAATAAAAATGGATAAGATCAGATAAGTTTTATATTATGAACCCTCGATTCAAAAATAGAAATTCTTGTATATTGAATTGAATGACCGCGGTGAGAAATTTGGATCAACTTATTTCCTCGTTCTTACATTCCAGTAAACAAGGACTTTCGAAGAACCCACAATACCCAATAACGGATATGGCCAAACATTTTGGGTAATGAAGGAATCAGAACCTTTCTTTTCTTAACCTTTCTTTTCTTATTACCTTATTACAAAGTAGAAAGAAATTTGTTGAAAATTACTTTTTTTTTTTCAAGATTCAAGAAAAGACTTCATTTTAGGGGTGTTATGCCAAAATAACGTATGTGATAAAAAATAGGCAATCTATTTCCTTTTTCCAAAAAAAATAATCTTGGAGATTGTGTAATGCTTACTCTCAAACTCTTCGTTTACACAGTAGTGATATTTTTTGTTTCTCTCTTCATCTTCGGATTCTTATCTAACGATCCGGGCCGTAATCCTGGACGTGAGGAATAAAAAATGTTGAGTTTTCTTTATTTTTTTTTTCTATTCCATACATTTAACATTTACCTATGATGAAAAAAAAAAGGATCCCATTTTTTCCAATTTGAAAGTCTGAAGTGATCAGAGGGAACGGAGAGAGAGGGATTCGAACCCTCGGTACAAATAACTCGTACAACGGATTAGCAATCTGCCGCTTTAGTCCACTCAGCCATCTCTCCCAATTCAAAATTGCATTTTTTTTTTATATGATGTGAAGTAAAAAGATTGAAACAAAAAAAAACTTCGTTTTCTTTTTTTCAATCTTTATTAGTAATAATTTATTATAAGATAGGATAAAGTAACGATAATAATATAAAAATAATAGAAATAATATATTTGAATAATATATTCAAAACAAATTTGAAATTCTATATAAAAATGGATAAGATATCTACGAATTTGATCAGTAATTCAATTTAGATAATGATTCGAAACAGAGATCTTATCCCCGATAGAATAGATATAGACAGAATCCCTTACTTCATTTCTTTAATTTTGTAAGAAAGGTTCATTCCCCCGGCCTGGTTAAGTACTGGCCGGGCCATTACATTATTTCTTTTTTTGTTCTGATAAATCATTTCATAGATCAAACAATTTAATTATGTATGATTTGATATCAAATCAAAAATTCTTGGTTGTTATTGAAGCAACAAAGAAAATGTCTATCCCCAGTCCTATGATAGAAGTACCATTTCTTAGTGATTATACTATACTAATAATAAGAATACTATAGAATAAGAATATGAAAGAATATTTTTCACATTTTTATCATTCTTATTAAGTATATAAATATAAGTATTTTTTTCTCAATTTACTTAATTACTAACCGGAAAAGAACACATACATATAACAATTAATATTAAACAATATCAAATAATATTAAACAATATCAAAAATGAAACACACATATGTTATAACATATATAACATAACTCATTTACTTGTTCAAGGGACAAGCTTTATTTTATTTGAACATTTGAAATCCAATTGATCCGATTGATCCCAAAATTCATAGGATCTGGCAGTTGAAGGGGAAGTTGAAAACGAAAAACGAAATGCGGAATTCATCATTTTTATGGTCCATCTTTAATAAATCCCTAGATTCGGAATGTCAGTAATGACTTCCAGCAAATGAAAAAGATGACTTTTCATTTTATTTCATTTTATTATATTAATTATAAATTATATAATATATAAATATAATTATATATAATTATATTTATATATTATTATATATATATATATATTTAATTTGATTATATATTGTATATATATATATAAATTCTATTTCATTATATTATGAATTAGGATCAAGTATGATCAAGTCAAGTTTTATTTAAATAAGCTGCTTTCTATTCTTCGCCTATTTTTTTTCAAGTACCTCCAGCGGGACGAAGTGCCAACACTAGAATTTTCATGAGTCTGATGCTATCTTAATTGTATCTAATTCCTTTGCTCATTCCTTTGTTCGACAAAAGGTTCATTCATATATAATAATGGAGATATGTAGCGGGTATAGTTTAGTGGTAAAAGTGCGATTCGTTTGATTAATAACTTAAATAGTTAAGGGATCCTTCGGTTTTTTCATATTCCGATCAAGATCAAAAAAACTTTATTTCTTAAATTGAAAAGGTTGAATCCTTTTTCCCTCAATAGCATATTTGAGGAAGACTATACATTCTCACGATTTATATCCAAGGGTCAATTCAAAATTGAATACAAAATGGGATTATGGAATCGCGAA